AATGAAATCTTGATATAATTTGAAAAATCAAACGACAAGTCCAAGGCAATAAGTATATATTTTTGATTTCTAATATTAAACAAAAGGATTCGCAAACAAAAGGGCTAATGCTACAACCAGTCCATAAATTGTTAAAGCTTCCATAAAAGCTAGACTAAGCAATAGAGTACCTCGTATTTTGCCCTCCGCCTCAGGCTGTCTCGCGATACCCTCTACAGCTTGACCCGCGGCAGTCCCTTGACCAACCCCCGGTCCAATAGAAGCAAGTCCTACAGCCAACCCAGCAGCAATAACAGAAGCGGCAGAAATTAGTGGATTCATGATAAGTTCCTCGTACCAAAAAAAGAAATAGTTAATGATACAACCACCCAACGAATTATGACTTAATTGTTACGTCGTATCCAATAGAAGGAACTAAGAACTTCTAGTTGACATAATAGTATTAGCGAATCATCAGAACTACTTCGATATCTCCCTTTTAGTTTCTATCGGAAGAGTCCTATGGAATCCATACAACTTCCGCACTTCGGTTTATTGGTTCCAAACTGGTATTTGAATTCTTACATCTTTTTTGTAATTTAATCGGTTTTTTCATTCAATTCACAGTAACAAGTAAATAGAAAGTAAAGGACTTCTATTGTATTGCTGAAAATGAGAGGAGTAGGTCAAAGGAATCTATCTTCAATTCATATATACCCAGTCAATATCTAATATCACATATACATGTCTTTCTTCCATAACGTAAACCAACTCTTTATTTTCAATTCAATAGGATAGGATTTGAGAATCAATTCTCAAAATATTTCCAAGAGTTTACTTTTTTTAGCTATTCAAATTCCATATAACTACCTCACTCGAACCAACCCTTTTCCCTTTTGTTTATCATTATTTCAACGGATCTAATCTAACTACACAAATTGATTAATCCAAATCATCTCATACAAATTCATTATTATATTGATTTACGTTCATACAACGGGAATCGTTCGCTCTTTTCTCCTTTTTTTTGAATCACATGCCATAGAATAATGGGGTATAAATAGAATAGTCTTTGAGGGGGGTATGCTAGTAAGTGGACGTAAGATAACTTTAGGAAAAAGATCATTTTTTTCTCTTTCCCTTTTTTTGCAACTCTCTAATATCCTACTATCTAATATTGTACTTTTTTAGGTTTTGCTATTTCTTTCTATCGTATATGGCGTAGTTGTATATTCCTAAAGTAAATTATCCTGAACCAAATGCCTGTTGTTATTTATTGTTTTGAAAAAAAACAAGAAGACTATTTCAATGATGGCCTTCCATGGATTCACCTATATAAGCCGCGGCTAGGGTTGCAAAAATAAGAGCTTGAATACCACTTGTAAATAATCCAAGGAACATAACAGGTATAGGAACCACCAAAGGGACTAAAGAAACAAGAACAACAACGACTAATTCATCAGCTAAGATATTCCCGAAAAGTCGAAAACTAAGCGATAAAGGTTTTGTGAAATCTTCTAAGATGTTAATCGGTAAAAGGATTGGGGTTGGTTGGATATACTTCCCGAAATACCCGAATCCTTTTTTTGTAAGACCCGCATAGAAATATGCCACTGACGTGAGTAAAGCCAAAGCAACGGTAGTATTTATATCATTCGTGGGTGCAGCTAACTCTCCATGAGGTAAGTGTATAACTTTCCAAGGTAAAAGAGCTCCTGACCAATTAGAAACAAAAATAAATAGAAACATAGTTCCAATAAAAGGAACCCACGGACCATATTCTTCTCCAATTTGAGTTTTACTAACATCTCGAATAAATTCAAGAACATATTCGAAGAAATTTTGACTCCCACTCGGAATAGTTTGTGGGTTGCGAACAGCTATAATAGCCGAACCTAATAAGATAGCAATTACAACCCAAGAAGTCATAAGTACTTGGCCGTGGACTTGGAAACTACCTATTTGCCAATAGAAATGTTGGCCTACTTCCACACCCGATACGTCGTACAAGCCTTTTTGTGTTAGTGTGTTTACTAGAAAATTCATATTACCCCCTAAAAAAAAATTGACCTTGAATTTTTTTGATTCAACCATCTCTTTGCCTATTTGAATCTGATATTTTGAATACCAACTAGGATTACTATTCTAAGATTACTATTTTGAATACTAACTAATCACATAATATCCCGGTTACTCTTATTTAGTTTGTTTTTAAAAATTCAGAAATAGCAATAGTAATCGACTTAAAAATATATGGGAGTTGCGAAGTAAGTTATTTATCATATTCTGAATCAAGGATTTCTTATATAGCTAAAATGCCCTTCACAAATTGCGAATACTAATTTGTTAAGAATTAATCGGATTGAAGATATAGCATCATCATTTGCTGGAATCGAGATATCTGCTAGATTGGGGTCACAATTTGTATCGATTAAACAAATTGTTGGAATTCCTAAAGCAATACATTCTCGTAGAGCTGTATATTCTTCGTGCTGATCGACGATGATTACAATATCGGGTAAACCTGTCATATATTTAATCCCGCCCAGATATGTTTGCAAACGAGATAATTGTCTTTTGAACACGGCTGCATCTCTTTTTGGAAGACGGCTAAGCCTCCCTGTTTTTTGTTCCATTCTCAAGTCCCTGAACGTATGAAGTCTCGTTTCTGTAGTAGACCAATTGGTTAACATACCGCCGAGCCATTTTTTATTAACATAATGACACCGAGCTCGTATTGCAGCCCAGGCTACTGAATCAGCTGCTTTATTTTTAGTACCAACAATTAAGAATTGTTTTCCCCTACTTGCTGCCTCAAAAACCAAATCACAAGCTTCTGATAAAAAACGAGCAGTTCGAGTTAGATTTGTAATATGAATACCTTTACGCTTTGCGGAGATATAAGGTCCCATTTTAGGATTCCATTTCCGAGTACCATGACCAAAATGAACCCCTGCTCCCATCATCTGTTCTAAATCGATGTTCCAATACCTTCTTGTCATTTCTCCACACACCCCCTTTTTTTTTTAAGAGACGAGGAACCCTGAACTCAAATAAAAGATTGTTCCGATGGAACCTTCTGCTCTACCCTATAAATTGGACGTAGAGCCATGACCCAGGTAATTAAATTCTATTCTTTTCTAGACATTTCTCTTTTTTTTTTTTTATTAAATAAAACGAATGCACCAAATCAAAGAAAGTAGTGAAAGGGATGAATTCCTTCTTAGCAATCATGAAATCCGATAAATGATTGTTCTGGTATATCGTGGAAATCCTTTGAATTAAAAGGGGGATAATCAAAGAATTTTCTGTAGTAAAATAAAATGTCTCTCGTTTCTCCATCAAATCGATTCTTTTTTTTTGTTTCCAAAGGAATCTTGTTATATTGTTTTGAAGGATGTACGAATCCTTTGAATCCGGTCCCGACAGGTATAATTCCCCCCAAAACAACGTTCTCTTTCAAACCTTTCAACCAATCGATACGCCCCCGTAGAGCTGCTTTTGCTAAAACTCGAGCAGTTTCTTGAAAACTCGCTTCTGATATGAAGCTTTGAGTATTGAGAGATGCTCTTGTTATTCCCAATAAGATGGTTCGGTAACAAATTGTTTCTTCTAAAGCTCGTCCCATTCGTTCGGCTCGCAACAATCCAATTAGTTCTCCGGGTGAAAAAACGTTAGACATTCCGTCTTCTGAAACCAAGACTTTTGATGTTATTTGACGTACAACAATCTCTACATGCCTATTATGAATCTGCACCCCTTGGGATCGATAAACCTTTTGGATCTTATTAACCAAAGAGATACGACTTTGCACTATAGTTAGCTCAGCACCAACCAAGAATCCCCAAGGAATACCAAGAATTCTTGTTATACATTCGTTCCAATCCTCAATCCTCTTTTCGAGATTTATTGATATTGAATCAATCGAACGCACTTCTAACACCTGTTCCACTTGTGGAAGACCCTGCGTTATATCACCGGATCTCGATTTTTCATATATAAATGTAACTAATGTGTCTCCTTCGTAAAAAATTTCCCCATAATGGCCATGAACAGTTGCTCCTGGGGTAGCCAAAAAAGACTTAGCTGATCGAATTATTACAGAATCACCTTGAACAAATATAACTTGACCGGATTTTAGGTGCGGTCTGTTTTTGTCTATACACGCATTTTGGCAAATAAACTGTCCAAGACTTATTATTGGAGAGGTCTCTTCGCAACAACTGTGACGGATAAAATACCAATTCAAATGGAATGGATTGAAAATAATGTTACTGCCTAGATCTGTAGTATAAATTCTACCGTTTTCATCCATTGAATAATATTCAATTGCTTGAAAAGTCTGTTTTAAATTGTCAAGTTGGAAATAGTTTATTAACAAGATCTGATTATGAGTTTTTAAATGGTAAAATAAATAAAAATTATCAATTGAAGGAGACGATCCTAAAGGTCCGAATGACTCCCGAATTTCAATTAGTAAATCTTTTTGAATGAATTCTTTTATTACATTATGATAGTTTACTCTGTTGAATGGGCCCATTCGAGAACACTTGGATGATAACAAAATTATCAATGATTGGAATTGCTTATTTCTATTCAACAAGGTATGAATAGTTCCTTGATTTGGTGGGTTAAGGAATTGTTGAATCCTTACCTTGGAATAAATGGAATAAAATGGATTGCTATGGGTGCAATCTGATCCATTATCCGAGAACAATCCTGAAACTGCGGAATCATTTCTTTTTCCGATATAAGAAATAGGAGATTTTGCCAAATTTATTCTTAAGAAATACCGAATCAAATCGTTTGTTCTTATTTCAACAAAAGAAGCATGGGCTTCTTCGTTAGAAGAGTTTTTTTTATCTTGTTCCCAATTCAATACTAAACAAGTCCGAACTAATTGAATACTTGTATCCGAAATTCCTCTATTTGAGTTGACCTTTCCAGAAAGGATATAATTGACAACTCGAAGTTGCACATTATCGCTTTCCTGCAAGATATCAGTAGGGAAAATTGCTGCT